ATGGTTAGGACACCCCGTCTTTAGAAATAAAGAAGGGCGTGAACTTTTTGTACGCCGTATGCCGACTTTTTTTGAAACATTTCCGGTTGTTTTGGTAGACGGAGACGGAATTGTTAGAGCCGACGTCCCGTTTAGAAGGGCAGAATCTAAATATAGTGTCGAACAAGTAGGTGTAACTGTTGAGTTTTATGGTGGTGAACTCAATGGAGTGAGTTATAGTGATCCCGCAACTGTGAAAAAATATGCTAGACGGGCTCAATTGGGTGAGATTTTTGAATTAGATCGTGCTACTTTGAAATCCGATGGTGTTTTTCGTAGCAGTCCAAGAGGTTGGTTTACTTTTGGGCATGCTTCGTTTGCTCTACTTTTCTTCTTTGGACACATTTGGCATGGTGCTAGAACCCTCTTCAGAGATGTTTTTGCTGGTATTGATCCAGATTTGGATGCTCAAGTGGAATTTGGGGCATTCCAAAAACTTGGAGATCCAACTACAAAAAGACAAGCAGTCTAATGCAATATTACTTTTTTCTTCTAGTTTCTGTTTGCGATTTTATTTAATTTAGGTAGGGTACGGTAGGAATCTTGATTTAAATCGCTGCCGTTTCTTTGACTCTTTTTCTTTCTTTATCCGGAGGGATACTCCTAAGTAAACATAAACAAAACAGGTATGAAAGCTATAATTGTAAACCACGATCAAATTTATGGAAGCATTGGTTTATACATTTCTCTTAGTATCGACTTTAGGGATAATTTTTTTCGCTATTTTTTTTCGGGAACCACCTAAAATTTCCACTAAAAAATGAAATAATTTTTCATTATCTTCTAATTTTTCATTATCTTCATTGACGTAATCAGCCTCCAAATATCTGGAGGCTGATTACGTCAACTAGTCCCCGTGTTCTTCGAATGGATCTCTTAGTTGTTGAGAGGGTTGCCCAAAGGCAGTATATAGAGCATACCCAGTAAAACTTACAAGTAACCCAGATATAAAGATGGCGACTAGGGTTGCTGTTTCCATTATTATATAATTGAAAGACCACAATGGATCTATGCGAAGATCGTTTATTTACAACGGAATGGTATACAAAGTCAACAGATCGTAATGAATACAAAATAAGATTTATGGCTACACAAACTGTTGAAGATAGTTCTAGATCTGGTCCAAGAAGCACTGCTGTAGGGAAGTTATTGAAACCATTGAATTCCGAATATGGTAAAGTAGCTCCTGGATGGGGAACGACCCCTTTGATGGGTATTGCAATGGCTCTATTTGCGGTATTCCTATCTATTATTTTGGAGATTTATAATTCTTCTGTTCTACTGGATGGAATTTCAGTGAATTAGACTGAGAAGAATCTTGAAGTCCTAGCTTTTAGTTCGATACAAAAAAGTAAAGTATGTAGGTCTAAAAGTTTTAGCCTATTCTCCTTTGGTAGTTCGACCGCGAAATTTTTTTTCTGCATTGTATATTTCCGGAATATGAGTGTGTGACTTGTTAGAATTGACCCTATGGATAGTACAGAGAATGGGGTCTGTCATCTTTATCAAGATGGTTTGACTTCGTCGGATATTCATTCGAGTATCCGGAGCACGAAATAGATCAAATAGATCACAAAGTATTCGAACTATGATTCATACTTAATACTCAGACCTCGTAGCCGGACTTCTTTCCGTTCTATCTTATAAACTTTAATAAATCAAAATAGTTTTCTGCTTTTAAACTCTTATTTGGAGCAAAGGACAAACGTTTCTTTGTATTTTATGTTTTTAGTCATTATAGCTTTTTTTTATTGAATAAGTGATGATCCAATGGTTCTCACTCAGTGAACTTTGGACTTTGAAGGTTTTATTGAATTATCGTGGTTCTCATATGAATCTGAGGTTTCAATTAATTAGTTAAGTAGGGTCTTAACAAGAGAATTCCTATCAATAATAAAGAAAACAAGAAGAAATCCGCATTCCCATTCCATATAAATACCAAATAAAAAAGACACAATAAAGATAGGTAATCTAGAAGATTCAAGAGGCCTGTAACGATCAATACAACATAAAGACGTATGAGCTAACTTGATTTTTTGGCATTTAACCACAAAGAAGAGCTTTTGCATTTTGACTCTTTCATAATTTTGAAATAATATTGAATGAGAGAGAAGTTTAAAACTTTATATTCCATATCCGTTTCAATCAGTATTTGGGTCTTTTTTTGTTTGAGCTGTACGAGATGAAATTCTCATATACAGTTCTTGGAGGGGGAGTAACCTTTATTTACCTATCTCAATAAAGTTTATGATTGGTTCGAAGAACGTCTTGAGATTCAGGCGATTGCAGATGATATAACTAGTAAATATGTTCCTCCGCATGTCAACATATTTTATTGTCTAGGAGGAATTACCCTTACTTGTTTTTTAGTACAAGTAGCTACGGGATTTGCTATGACTTTTTATTACCGTCCAACTGTTACTGAGGCTTTTGCTTCTGTTCAATATATAATGACTGAAGC